AAGTCCGAAACATTCTAATTGGATCAGTGAATCGTTTTTCAGTCATTCATTGAATGATAAATCACTACAAGTGACGGAGATACTATTTTTAAAAAAAGGAAAATCCAAGATTTTCAAATTGTAAAAATAATGACTGGAAAAGTGGAAACAAGACCAGATATAATTTGATCATTATGAGAAAATCCAAAATCGTTGTAGACATAGCCAATCATTAGTTCCCAACCGTGGGGCGAATGGAATCCGATACATAAATCAGTTACTAAAAAAATAGAAAAGGCTTTTATTTTTATTGTGTCGCTTAAATTATATAGGAATTCTTGAACCCAAGAGTTAAGAATAACAAGTTTTGCATTACCCAGAATAGAATAACCACTTAGAATAACGAAACGGATTCTATTTGTCGAGAAGTGCAAAATCGTATGGATATGATCCTCGTCGTGCATCTTGATCAATTGGATTCTTTCTTTGTGGAGCCCTATACGAAGCTTTTGTAGATGTCTTTCCGGGAATTCCTTTATCATTTCGTCCAAGAGGAATAGTTCCTCTAATTCTATGAATATTGTTAGAATACTCTTTTCTTGAATATCATTCAAGCAAGTTTCGGATTGCCTAGTATTCCACCAATTAGTAATCCAAGATTCCAGACTTTTTTTAAATGAGAGAGATCCACCAGGGCAAAAATAGTCAAAATACTATAGATGAAAGATATCGAAGGGGCGTTCTTTTTTGTCATTTTTTCATCTGTGAATTGTTAATGAACCCACCTCATTTGTTGACTCTATTCGATCTAATATTTCTATCAAGCATGAGTCATTGTGAGCATAGGCTCGAGCTCGATCCTGTCACCCAGTACTTTGCCTAGCTGCTTAATTAAGGCCTGCGATATAACTTCATCAAGCTTAATGATGGCTCTCTTAGGGTTTTCTCTTTCGTCCTTCCTTGGCTAGGGTTTCCTTGATTCAATCATGGCGGACGTTTTCTTCGATGAAATTTCTGCCGCCATCTCCACCACCGGCCTCCCCTCCTCTTGTTTCCTCGTCTAAACCACCCTCCAAACCAAAATAGCTTCAGTTCTCAAAAACTCTGATGACTTTGGTCTTAACCTTAGTCAACTTCCATCCCCAACCCTAAGAGGTGATGTTATCTTCGTGAAAATGAATGAGGATCTATACCAGCATCAACTTGACAAGTGCAAAAAGAGTCTCCTGGGTAGACTGATTCTTCGTAAGGGATCTAAACCTATGAAACTGGATCAATTGCGGCCCGCCCTTCAATCTCTTTGGAACCCTACAATGGATTGGCATATTATGCCATTACCTAAGGGATTATACCATATTCTTTTCTCTTCTGAAGAAGACCTTCGTCGTGTATGGGGAGAAGGCACGTCTACCCTACCCCAAGGGCTTTTCAGGCTTTCTCAATGGCAGGCTGACTTGAATCCTTATACAACCCAAATTCAAACGCACTCTCAAGTATGGATACGGTTGTATGGAATCAGTGCAGAGTACTGGCACCCTCGGTTGTTAATGGAGATGGCGAGGGGTGTAGGAACTCCTTTGCAATTAGATCCCATGACCAAAGAGGGAAGGTTTGGATTTTATGCACGGGTTTTGGTTGATGTTGATCTTTCTAAACCCCTTCCTGAGTCTATTATGATTGAGCGTGAGGGCTTTGCATTCCCTGTGGAGGTTGTTTAGGAAAAATTTCCCCCTATCTGTGATTATTGTGGGATTCTCGGGCACTCTATTTCGTCTTGTCGACAGAATTCTAAAAAGAAAGACTCTGATACGGTATCGAAGTCCAAGGTTAATCAAGTTTACCGTGTTAAAAACCCGAGCTCTATCCCTACGAGCAATCCTGAACTGGAGACTGAATTCACAGGTAAATCATCAAGCCCTTTGGTTTTGAATGCTCCTTCTGATATAAGGGTTGGCAAGAATCCCGAAAATCCAACAGACCATGCAGATGATATTGATAAAGAGTGATCACCTCCTCCTGAGAATCCTCATGATGTTGAACTCGTAATCTCAGCCTCTCCCAAGATTGATGCACATGATTCTGAGAAGCATGCTGTTATTGATGCTAATATCTCTGAGACTGACCCTTTGATTAATACTGATGTGGCCATTATTTATCATATAAAAAATCTTTCTAATCTTCAAAATGAACCTTTACCTACTACACCCTCGGTTGATTTTGGAGAAACTTCCATGGACGAAGTTGTCAAAAAGAATAATGAATCTTCTGAATCTCCAGTCTCTGCCCCTCGAAACATGGGCAGACCCTGAGGTTAATTCAACAAATATAGCCATTCTCAGCATAATACTTCTGATTCTCCTCTCTCTGCCCCCCCAGGCTTTGAGCTTGAGAAGAAATCTTGGGCTGATGATGAAGATGACAATCCTGCAAGACCAAAAACTTCTCCTGAGAATAATGTTTTTCAGCAAGAGGTGGAACTGGTTTTGCATGCAACGGGTATTTCAAGAAGTTTTGTCGAAATCCCAAAAGAAAAAGAAAGCTCTTCAGTCCTCGCGGACAGAACCTTACCTCACCAGAGGGCGAAAAGTCGTGATTCCAAGATGAAAGTTTGGAATATACGAGGTATTGGCAATCCTCGATCTCAATTGGAATTTTCTAACTTTTGCAGAATTTATCAGCCGGATTTTTTTTGTCTTTCTGAACCAATGGTGGCTTTTTCTTCTATTCCCTTTTTGGTTATCTCTGAATCTAACTCTTGTTGCAGTCAATGATAGAGGTTCTTCCTTACCTAATATTTGGGTTCTCTGTAATAACTCCCTGGATCCTACTGTTATTTGCAACTCTACCCAGCAAGTTTCGATTAAGATTGGGATTGACAATGTTACATGTTGTCTCTCATTTGTTTATGCTTCTACAAACCCCTACACTAGAAGGCAACTATGGCAGAATTTATCAGCTTTATCTTTGAATGGTGGTCCATGGATGGTCATAGGTGACTTTAATGCTGTTATTGGAGCTCATGAAAAGAAGGGTGGCTGCCCTCCACTACAACTTGCATGTAGAGAATTTAAACAAATGTCAGACTCGTGCAACTTGATCCATCTTAACACCACAGGATCTCCATTTACTTGGTCTAATGGTTGGAGATCGCGTGGACATATTGAACTTCGACTAGATAGGTCTCTTTGCAATTCTGAATGGCTGGATAACTGGTCCCATACTAATTGTTTGACTCTTCCCCGGCTGGTTTCCGATCATAATCCGCTTCTAAATATTGCCAACAAAGCGGTATTAGCAGGACCTAGGCCGTTCCGTTTTCACTCCATGTGGTTACAACATGGTTCTTTTCAGGAGGTTGTTTTTTCATGCTGGAACAATACAATGGTAACAGGTTGTCCTATGTTTGTCGTTCTTGCCAAATTGCGTGCCCTAAAAGAATGTCTCAAGCATTGGAATAAAAATGTTTTTGGTGATATTCATTCCAAAGTGGAGAAGGCCAGGTCGCTTCTTGCCCAGGTGTAGCTTTCCAATTCACAGATGGGTTATACTACTGAAGGTTTTGAGGAAGAAATTAAAGCTAAACAAAACCTGATGGAAGCTCTTCAATGTCAGCATACTGGAGAAATCTCGGGTTTCTTGGTTAAAAGAGGGAGATAGATGTTCCAAATTCTTCCATAATTGTGCAAAGATTAAACGTGCTAAATCTTTTATTCATGCCCTCTCTATTGATGATGTTTTAGTGGAAGATAAGCAAGCTATAGCTGAGTGGTGGACTATTACCAAAGGTTATACTCTTCTTCCAATTCTTGTGTTCCTTTTGCTGACATGTCTTCTATTATTCCTTCTTTGGTCACAGAGAGTGATAATGGTTATCTTACTACAATCCCTACTGATGAGGAGATAAAAAACTGTGTTTTTTCCATGGATCCCGGAAGTGCGCCTGGACTGGATGGTTTCAGTGGTGCTTTCTATCAGAACTGTTGGAATATTGTGGGCTCTGACGTTTGCAGGGGAGTACGCCAATTTTTTCAATGCTCTTGGCTTTACCCGAACATGAATTCAAACTTCATAGTTTTCATTCCCAAGTCTCCAGATGCAAATGAGATTACCAAGTTTCGACCTATTGCCCTTGCCAATTTCTTCTTCAAGATCATACCCAAGATTCTTGCTGACAGACTTGCTTCAGTGGCCAGCCGTATTGTTTCCCCTCATCAACATGCCTTCATTAAAGGCAGGAAAATTACAGATTGCATTGCACTTGTTTCTGAAGGAATTCACTTTATTGATAAGAAAGCTCATGGTGGCAATGTGGGTTTCAAGTTGGATGTTACGAAGGCGTTTGATACAATGGATTGGGAATTTATTCTTTCGGTTCTTCGTCACTTCGGCTTTTGTGAGACTTTGATTTGTTGGGTTAAAACGATTTTGGAGTCAGCTAAATTGTCTGTTCTGATAAATCGTTCTCCTTATGGTTTTTTTGGGTGTTCTAGAGGTGTTCGCCAAGGTGACCCGCTTTCTCCTATCCTTTTTTTTTTGCCTAGCTGAAGACTTCTTGAGTCGTGGGCTTTCTAAGCTTTTTTCTGAAAAGCAAATTGCTGCTATCTCAGCTCCTCGAAATTGTACTGCTCCTTTTATTTGCAGACGAGATTTTTGTTTAACATCACATCAGTCCCAGCGCAATTAGCACAAGTTTGTCTTCTTCTGTTGAATCAATTTCATAAGAGATATGATTATTCAGACCATCCATGGCATGAATTATGATACCCTCAAAACTACTAATAGTTAATTGAGACAAGGGTCTAGCTTTTAGGGGCGACAGGGTGTATCTTCCTTCCCTTATGCTTTTCTGAATCTCTTTCACTTTTCTTTCAGTCAATTCTGGAAATAAATCTTCTAATTCATAGTATGTACCCAAGATATAGCCCGCAAGCGTATCCAACGAACAAAATGGATGAGTATCATGACTACTAAAATCTCTTCGTTGAGGAAGATTACCATTTTTCATTGAAACATCAATCTTTTGATTCATTGAAGAAGAAGAATTTTGATTCATTGAAACATCAATCTGTTGATTCTCAATCTGAATATTAGAATCTCTCTTTTGAGACAAATATCTTAGAATAAGATGATTCTTATTATTCATTTCACGTACGATGAGTTTCATATTGAAATCCAGGCCATGCTGTATTATTGCTGCCATGAACATTTCCGTTTAGATCAGTCTGTCTTTTTGTCTTTCTAGCCATTGGTAAAAGTTAGATGGCTAAAAGTTATTTGGGGTTTTTGGATGTTAATTAAAAAACACATCAAATGAAAATATTGGGATCCATTGTTAATGGAAGTAATGCTTGGGATTTTCTTTTTGGGGGATAGTACATAAGTATATGATATAATCGAGGGGTATTTGATTGGATCGGTCGGCTCCTACGGGTGGAGCCTCCCTCGCCTCGATCTGACGTGAGCTCGCATAATCGTAAGTATCTTAGTGCAAGGTTTTTCGAGAAAAGGTCCCATCCTTCAATATCATGATTGGGTCGACCAGGCCAGATCATGAGTAAATAGAAAATCGAAAACGTACATAGCTGTTCCAGCTGAAATACTTGGAATAATTCTACCACTTCTACTAGGAGTAGCCTTTTTAGTGCTAGCTGAACGTAAAGTAATGGCTTTTGTGCAACGTCGAAAGGGTCCTGATGTAGTGGGATCGTTCGGATTGTTACAACCTCTAGCAGATGGTTCGAAATTGATTCTAAAAGAACCTATTTCACCGAGTAGTGCTAATTTCTCCCTTTTTAGAATGGCTCCAGTGGCTACATTTATGTTAAGTCTGGTCGCTCGGGCCGTTGTACCTTTTGATTATGGTATGGTATTGTCAGATCCGAACATAGGGCTACTTTATTTGTTTGCCATATCTTCGCTAGGTGTTTATGGAATTATTACAGCAGGTCGGTCTAGTAATTAGGGGGCGGCCGTTCGATCGCCTATGAGACTAGGGCCAATAGGTCAAAAATGGGTTTGTGCCGCAGGTGTTGAACGATCTACTCTACACAGGTGTGGGCTTACAGGGCTAGGGCTCATAAACCCTTTCTTTCATTCATCAATAGGCCCTGCCCTGGTCGGTCACTTTTCCGGGCCGGGATTGATAAGTGGAAGTCATAAAAAAGAGATGTTTCTCTTCGCACCTCAGATCAAGAGGAAGGGTAGCTTGTCAAGCTGGCCTATATATATATATTTTCTTTATAAAAAAAAAGAAAATATATATATATAATAATAAAAAGATTCACTGTCTTTTAACCGGCTGTTCTTCTTTGTCAACGCTATTAAGGACCTATAGGTTCGCCTACTTTACTTATGAAAGATAATGAGAATGGGTTATTCAAAAAGGAAAAGGCGCGTATATACAATACATTAGTAGAAGTAAGCGGCTGAGTTAGCAAAGCCTACCCTACTAATGTATTGTATAGTAGGGTATAGTATAGTATAGTAGGCGAGCGAGTTAGCGAAGACGCTTAGGCTAATAGATAAGAGAGCGTCAGTGCGTAGCCTTCATTCTACTACGCTACGCAAAGGTTACGAAGTCACTTAGCTCGACGTTAGGAGAGTCAAGTCAAGGGGGAACGCCATACCTACATAGAAGAACCGCTGTTCGCTGACTTTCTAAGGTCTAAGTCTAACCTTTCGCTCCCCTACTGAAAAGGGGCAAAGCCGCTTCGCACCACTGATAGACTAAGACTACTTAAGATTCAATTCAAAAGACCCTACTTAGTTTCGCAAGCCTTTGTCATTGTCAGTCAACTAAGTAGGGCCTGAGGCCCCCTGCGAATCCGTAAATCTGAGGAGCATGCCGCAACAAAAGGATGGTCCCCTACGCATTTCATTATTTCCGGAAGGGAAATAAAAGAAGTACCCCCCATCATGGTGAACCTCTCCTTGTGATCGGGATGAGGTAAATGCCTCCCAGCCGGGGGGCGGATCGAATCGGAGTTTCCTTAGGTAGCCACCGACCTACAGTTATCCTTAAACTTCCGTGCTTGGTGGAGAAGAAGCGACCAAAGGTACGCTCGCTTGCTGTCTTGTTCTCTGCCGCGAACTGGGATCGCTCGCCAGCTAGGTCAGATTGGAGCAAGATTTTTTGAGAACATATTACCCATCTTCGGGGACAAGGGGCGGAACGACCTCTCGATCTACTTACTGCAGCCCAGGAATAAAAACGTCGTCTAGGCGTTCCCTGTTGCTCCGATCTCCCCTACGCCTAGGGCGTTGTCTAGGCCAAGAGCCATAGTTAGTTGCTGTTTCCATTTGGTTGTTTTTTTCTCGTTGTTGATACCGGCAAGACCCAGCCAGATGATGTCTGCTGGTTGGTAGTGAGAGGACTCTTAGTATCTGCATACCCAAGCGCTGATTAAAAAACAAGAATTTTCTTTTTTTTCTTGCTCTCCCTTAGCAGCGGGAAAGGAGTCTATCTATCTGCCTAGCTTTGGTAGATTTCCCCCAACGCAATCCACAGAAATTCCACGAATC